TAGATTATCTTTCCATTCATTTTAAAACTTCCACGATCCCTTCCCGAACCAAACATGAATCTTTCGATTCATTTGGCTCTCACGCTCAATTACTTCTGATACTTAAATCATAATTCCCATATCTTTTTTTTTTTTTTATGTTAATGTAATGAGCCTGTCCTACCTTCTCTAGTAATATTCGAATTCGAATATAAAAATATCGAAACGGATCACTAATCCAAGAAAATAATATTCGGAGGACTCTTCTGACCAAACAAATAATTGTCAGCAAAGTTGTTTCTTTTTTTCCTCAAATCCAAAGAATTACTCTTACTTTATACATAGGTCATCGACTTAGCATTGGAAAAAAGATAAAAAAGGGGGTTTGAAATGAAATACAAATACACATTTTTTTTTTTTTTCATTTTTTTTCCAATCAAATAAAAAGTTCAAATCCGTTTTTTATCGACATGAGTGTTTTATATCGAAAAAAAAAATTCCAACTCTCCGTTTTGAAACCATTTCTTGATTAACATGGTAGTAGAAAGAGTACCACGCTTGTATCTGGACTTCAAACGGTTTAGCTTTAACCCTATTTATTAATGGTCTTACATTATTGGTTGATAGAGAATCAAAGTCGATTTACCAATGAATCACGAAATGCTATGGTTCTAAAATATGATTTGTTAATTTATTCAGAAGTAATTCGTGGAATCATGCACCTTTTCTTTCCTACTTATACCAAAAAATCAAGTGCAGTTGGTTGGATCCAACCTATTCTTGAAATAAACAACTCGCACACACTCCCTTTCCAAAAAAAATCAATACACCAAGCACTATACTTAGATTTATTGGATTTGTTGCTAAAATATCGGTATTAAACCCGAAACTTCCGGCGGATGGCCAACAACCCAAGGAAAGGAAAGGATCGGTTACATTTTTCATATGGTCTCCTCTTTCTTATTCTTTTCTTATTCTTATAGATAGAATAATTATCTATATATATATATTTTTATTCTATTTTTTTTTTTTCAATTGGAAATTTCCAATAAGAATGATAGTTATTAGAATTCGGTATCGGATCTTATGTTATGTGAGTTTCGAAATATTGCGTTTGTTGAAATACTTCTCAAAAAAAGCTCCATTGGACTACGAGAATAAAGAAAGAAAACGAATTGGCGTGCCAATTTTTCTTCCCAAAATGAGTCCTTTACATGGTTTTTTTTTGTCCGTAGGAATAATAAGAAATGGAAATTGGGATAGAATATAATTCGAAAAAGCAAGAGTAGCAAACCCAAGGAAATAAAAAAATAAATAGATATGGCTTTTTCTTTGTAGGATTAAACAAAGGGATTCGCAAATAAAAGTGCTAATGCCACAACCAGTCCATAAATTGTTAAGGCTTCCATAAAAGCCAGACTAAGTAATAAAGTACCTCGTATTTTTCCCTCTGCCTCTGGTTGTCTCGCAATTCCTTCTACAGCTTGTCCCGCAGCAGTACCTTGACCAACTCCGGGTCCAATAGAAGCAAGCCCTACGGCCAATCCAGCAGCAATAACGGAAGCGGCAGAAATCAGTGGATTCATGATAAGTTCCTCGTACCAAAAAAAAATAAAATAAAGAAATAGTTAATGATACAATCAACCAATGAATTATGACTTACTTATTCCATGTAACTAAGAACTCCGAATTGAAAAACAAAAAAAATAATAATAATAATATTCGTCAATTATCAGAACTACTTCGATATCTCTTTGTTTTTTAGTTCCTATCCACGTAATTTTGCGAATCCATACCACTTTACCACTTTTGTTCTTCCATTTCTTTCTTTTTTCTTTTCTTCCGAATCATTAATTCTTTGTTCTTTAATTCATGATTTAACTTCATTCAACTCAAAATTACAGACGAAACAGAAGGACTTTCGCCGGAATTCTTAAATAAATTAACAATAGTAGGACAAATTAGATATATCTTTAGTTCATATATACTTAGTTAATATCTAATATCCCATATACATGTCTTTCCCTTATAACGTAAACCAATTATTCGTATCTTAGATTCATTCGGATTCTAGAATCATTCTTCGAAAAATCCACAAAAATTGTCTTATAACAATTAGATTACATACGTCTAGTTCAATCCCTCCCTTACTTCCCTAACTAAACACTCCCTTTTTTTTTGTAAACCCTTATCTTCTCTTTTTTTATTATTATAATTATCTCACATAGGTACAATCAATCGAAATGAGGAACTAAACGACGAATTCGTTCGGCCGAATGATTGCATAGAAATACCTGTATTTGATTAATTTATTTAAGGTCATCTAAGTTATTTTATTATTTAGTTATTGTATTATTTAATAAATCTAAGTTATTATTTACTAAATTAGTAAATTTTTTTGTCAATCGCTAAATTGAATGAAATCAACTGAAACGAGAATCATTCTATCTACCACTTTTTTAATCACAATCACATATCGGAAACAGATACCAAAAGAATTCTTATTCCGATTAGAACAATA